ATGTATATCTTAGTTTTAACTGTCCCCCTTTTGGGGGCCTTAATTTCAGGTTTGTTTGGTAGAAAGCTAGGTGAAAGGGGTGCTGGAATTTTTACTTCAAGTTGTTTAATTATAAGTTTGTCGTGGTCTCTTTTGATTTTTTATGAAACTACATTAAACTCTTCAACTGCGTATATAAAATTATGGCGGTGGTTGGACTCAGATTTAGTAACTGTCTGGTTTGGCTTACAATTTGATGCTCTTTCTGCAACCATGTTACTTGTTGTTACTGCCATATCTGCTTTGGTTCATGTTTTTTCTACCGCTTATATGGATGGTGACCCCCATGTCCCTCGATTTATGTCCTATCTATCATTATTTACATTTTTTATGATTTTATTAGTAACTAGCGATAATCTTCCACAACTTTTTATTGGCTGAGAAGGTGTTGGGTTGTGTTCCTATTTATTAATAAACTTTTGATTGACCAGAATTGAGGCAAATAAGGCAGGTATAAAGGCCATGTTGGTTAATCGAGTGGGGGATATTGGATTTGTCTTAGCTATGTTGGCAATTTGGGATCAATTTGGGTGCTTAGATTTTGCTTCTATTTTTAATACCGTGGCACTATCCCCCTCTAATAACACCACCCTAATATGTTTATTTTTATTTATAGGTGCTGTCGGTAAATCTGCGCAGTTAGGGTTACACACTTGGTTACCGGATGCAATGGAAGGTTGGCGTTGGGCCGTCTTGTCTAAGTAATTAGCCTTGATTATAAATACACTATATGCTGAAAAGACCTAGCGGGTTAATCAGCCGGTAACAAAGTTAGAAGTTAGAAATACCACTTAATAAATTGGTTTATGAGGTGGTTGGGCTTATGCCTTTCTTCGCTGTTGGTACCTCAGAGACTTTATGTGAATCCACTCCGAATTTTATGAGAAAGCTCGTTTTCTTGATGGTCGTTGAAACAATTCATTTAATCTTAAAAATTTTAATAATAGTTATTCCGTTACTTGTAGCAGTGGCTTATTTAACTTTGGCCGAACGGAAGGTTTTAGGATATATGCAAGCTAGGAAAGGGCCCAATGTAGTAGGTGTTTATGGGCTGTTACAACCTCTTGCTGATGGTATAAAACTATTTACTAAAGAATTGGTGATTCCTCACTACGCTAATTTGTTTATATATGTGGCGGCGCCAGTCTTTTCATTTACTTTAGCCCTAATTGCTTGGGGAGTTATTCCTTATGATAGAGGGGTTGTTATAAGTGATCTGAAAATAGGAATTTTGTTTACATTGGCCGTATCTTCCATTAGTGTTTATGCTATTTTGATGTCCGGTTGGGCAAGTCAGTCTAAGTATGCTTTTTTAGGAGCTATTAGGGCGGCCGCTCAGATGATTAGTTATGAAGTTTCAATTGGACTAATAATAATAGCGGTCATCTTGTGTGTCGGTTCTTTGAATATTACTGAAATAGTGCTAGCTCAAAGTAGTGGTATTTGATTTTTCTTTCCCCTGTTCCCGGCGGCCATGATGTTTTTTGCTTCGGCGCTAGCCGAAACTAATCGAGCGCCTTTTGATTTAACAGAGGGGGAATCGGAGTTAGTGTCGGGCTACAATGTAGAGTATGCTTCTATGTCTTTTGCTTTATTTTTTCTTGCGGAATATGCTCATATAATATTGATGAGCTGTTTAACTACAATTTTATTTTTAGGAGGATGGCTCTCTCCTATTGTGTATTTAAAAGGTGGGCCGGCTTGGTTTGGCTTAAAAACCTCTTTTATAATTTTACTCTTTATTTGAGTAAGGGCCTCTTTCCCTAGAATGCGGTACGATCAATTAATGGCTTTACTATGAAAGTCTTACTTGCCCCTAAGTTTGGCTTTTGTAATTTTAGTGGCTAGCCTTTTATTTGGGTTAAATGGGTTGCCCCCCAGCTAACTATGGATGTATACTGAGTTTTATGGTATTTTGGTTTTATTAATTTTCAGTGTAGTTCTTTCTGCGATTATTTCTGGCGCTTCTTATATTTTAGGGGAAAAACAGCCGGATCGAGAGAAAGTCTCGGCTTATGAATGTGGGTTTGACCCCTTTGGGGCCCCAGGACGGCCTTTTTCTATTCGGTTTTTCTTAATTGGTATTCTTTTTCTTATTTTTGATTTAGAAATTTCTTTCCTTTTTCCCTGATGTGTTGTATACAATCAAATATCTCCCTTTGGTTATTGGACTATGGTTGTGTTTTTAGGCATTTTAACTTTAGGTTTGGTCTATGAGTGGTTAAAAGGTGGCTTAGAATGAGAGTAAGCCCCTTTTAGTTCTAAATTTGGGATTTTTTAAAGGTAAATGATATGGGCCCTCTCACAAATTAAATTTATCGCCAAAAAGATAAGGCCCTCTTTATTAAGACCTCCTTATAGAGCTATTTTAGCTCAAGTTGAGATAGAACCCGTAATAACCGCCCTAGCGCAAGATCAAATGCAGATTCGTAAACACCCTAGCGATGAATGGTTAAGAGGTCGAATTTGCCCCCATGAGGCCCTAAAACTCTAATTGCATTTAGCCAATAGGACTAGGCCCAGGGACTCAGTTAAAACAATTGTAAGGAGAATTTTAAAGTTGCCTAAAGTTTCATTTATTGATCACCTCATTGAGTTAAGAGAAAAGAGATATGAAATTAGAAACAGAAGGGCCCCATCGTAATAATTATCTTTGGATAAATTTTAGAAGACATTTATAATAATAACCCTCCCCAACTTTTTCTCAGGCGTAGTAATGTACATTTTAGTTTTAACCGTCCCCCTTTTGGGGGCCTTAGAGTGAGCAAGTTATAAAGTGGAAGAAAAAGTCCTATCCGTTATGAGAGTAGCGGTCCCACCATTTATGGTGGCGTAACAATTACTTATACCAACTCCGGTGTCTGCTTTGATCCATGCTGCAACCATGGTGACGGCAGGTGTTTTTTTACTAATTAGATCGTCTCCCCTATTAGAGCAAGCCCCCATAGCTTTGATGGTCGTAACCATTGTTGGATCTCTTACGGCATTTATGGCCGCCACGGTTGGTTTGGTACAGAACGACCTTAAGAAAGTAATAGCTTATTCGACCTGTAGTCAATTAGGATACATGGTAATGGCTTGTGGGCTTTCCCAATATTCTATAAGTTTGTTTCATTTAATGAACCATGCTTTTTTTAAAGCTCTATTGTTCTTGAGTGCTGGGTCTGTGATCCATGCCTTAGCTGACGAGCAAGATATGAGAAAAATGGGGGGCCTTATTAGATCAATCCCCTTTACTTATACTATGATAGTTATTGGCTCTTTGTCTTTAATGGGCTTCCCTTATTTAACGGGGTTTTATTCTAAAGATCTAATTTTAGAGTTAGCCTATGATCAATATTATTTAGCTTTTGCTCATTGGTTGGGGGTTTTCTCTGCCCTATTAACAGCCGTTTATTCCTTTCGATTAATATACCTTACTTTTATATCAAATACCAACTCCAAAAAGGAAGTTTTTTCACATGCCCATGAGGGTTCTTGAAATTTAACCCTACCTCTAATATTATTAGCCTTAGGAAGTATTTTTGTAGGTTATTTAACCAAAGAGGTTATTTGGTCGTTTCAAATTACCCTTTCTCCTATTATTCCCACTTTTATTAAGCTATTGCCTGTAACCTTTAGCCTTTTTGGGGCTGGGGCAGCGATACTCCTTTATCATTACTCTTCACGAGCCTTTAATGCACCAGTCTCGCCGGTCGGCCTTGCTGGTTATACCTTTTTATATTCTGCTTGGCAATTTAATTATATTGTTAATCATTTTTTGGTTCAGAATGTGTGAAGGCTAGGTCATTTAATAACATTCCGAGCCCTGGATAAGGGGATATTGGAACTAATAGGCCCCAAAGGATTATCTCAATTCATAATCCGGCTCACCCAAGAGATAAGTAATTTGCAATCTGGTTTAGTTTATAATTACGCTTTAATAATTTTTATAACCATTGCCAGTTTTATGGTATTTAAATAAAATTAAAGAATTTTCTCAAGCCTCCTTAATTCATGCTTTCTTTAGGTACTATCGCTTGTTGTTAGTTTTTTATATTTTATGATTGGCCCTGGTCGGGTAGACCCCCCAAAGGCCTTAAAACTCTGGTTAGTTTCGGGGAAAGAGCATAAACCCGACCCCCCCTTTGAATATCACGTCTAAAGTTTTTAAGTTATCCCGGTCTCAGTTTATTTCCCGGGCAATTCGTCGAAGGATGGTATTAGATAAGTAGGAGGTTAGGTTAAGGTAGACCGTTAGCCTTCAAAGCTAAAAGTGTGGGTTCAAGTCCCGCCCCTCCTGCTTATTAAATAATAGGGCCCGATCGGATCTTAGTTAATAAAATTTAAGGTTGATGAATGAAACTCTTTTTTTAAGCATAATTATTTTATTATTAATCATTTATAGCGTAAAGAATCCTACTTTAAAAATATCCCTCCTAGTGTTGTTATTTATAAGTTATTGAGCGAGTATTGACTTTTTTCTTCCCTGGCAGAATGGGTTCTTAACTATTAATAATTGAGTTGCAACCACTAAAATGGTGATTCTTGTAGGTAGCTTATCTATTTTATTGATGGCCCCTCCTACCATGAGGGAGGGAGCTATTCCGGTTCTAATTTTAATGGTGGCCCTGGGAAGCATTCTTTTGGTTTCTGCGAGTAACTGGTTATCAGTTTATTTGGCTATTGAATTACCAACTCTTTCTCTTTTTATATTAGTAGCTCAAAAAAGGGGTTCTGGGTACAGTGTTGAAGCTGGACTAAAATATTTTGTGTTAGGTGCGCTCTCCTCAGGTCTATTTTTGTTTGGGTGTGCTTTTTTATGCGGATTAACGGGAGGAACTAGTATTCCCTGTGTAGATCTCGTGCTCAATCAAGAAGGTGGTCAAATTTTCCCAACTTCTGGCGTGATAACTCCTATAGGAGGTCTGTTAATTACAGGGGCGTTGTTGTTTAAGCTATCTGCGGCCCCTTTCCATATGTGGGCGCCGGATGTATATGATGGTGCTCCGACTACTACTACCGCTTTATTAGCGATCGTGCCTAAAGTTGGGATATTTTCTATTTTAGTTTCGATTGGGCCGGTGGCTAATGTGCTGTTGATTGGGGTAATATTTTCAATGGTGGTGGGCGCCCTCGGTGCTTTGAATCAAACCAAAATTAAACGACTATTGGCTTACAGTGGAATTGCGCATATGGGTTTCGTTCTCTGGGGAATAGAGATTGGGACTTTTGAAAGTGTGCAGGCTAGTTTAATATATATGATTTTATATGTCATTATGTCTATTTGTGCCTTTACTATCGTATTGGCTTTAGGAGGTCTAAAAAATCTAATTGTGGAATTCAGTGGTCTTTCGAGAAGAGAGCCGACTTTAGCCATAACATTGGCTTTAACTTTTCTTTCCATTGCTGGAATTCCTCCTCTAATTGGATTTTTTAGTAAATGATGAATTCTATTGTCTGGGATTACCTATCAGTATTACTTAGTTTCAATTTTAGCCGTAGTTTGCTCTGTGGTGGCTGGTGTTTATTATGTTAGAATAGTTAAAATTATTTATTTTCAAGCCGATTCCTTTTTCTTAGTGGGCCTTAAAACCCTTAGAGAAAAAAAAAGGCTAAACTTTAGGAGGTCTCTGTTGATTGGGGCCAGTTTGTATCCCATGGGATTTATGATAATTTCCCCGAATTTATTGTTACAATTGGCCCACTGGGCTACGGTGGGGCTATTCTAGAGGAGGTAGTTTGAAATTAGCACTTAATATTAAAAAATAAGTAAAATGGGTCCTTTGATTTTGGGGAATGTAGAAGGCGAGTGGCCCTTTTAATACATGCTAGTATGTAGCTACAATGATCTAAAGATCTAGTGGCAACTCATGCAGACAGGTGAGTAAACCCGGAATCCAAGGTGCTGGGCCGGAGTCTTATTAGGTAGAAGGTGGTGTAAAAGACCACCTTGCCGAAGATGGGCTGCTTGGCTGAAGCCACACTTTCACTGAAACAAGGGGAAGACTCACATAGAGGCAGCAGTAGAGAATCTTGTGCAATAAACGAAAGTATGACACAGAGAGGACACATTTAATTGAGCCCGTCAAATTAAGTGCCAGCCGACGCGGTTAAACTTAAGGGCTGGTCTTTATAAGTAAAAAGGCGTAAAGGATGTGTAGGCCAAGAAACGATCCAAGTAGGTAAATGGAATTTTTCTGGAGCGGTAGAATGTGAGGATAGAAAATAGAACCCCTAAGGTAAAAACTATTTACTACAAGGTAGGCTGAAACATGAGAGTGTGGGGAGCAAACAGGATTAGAGACCCTGGTAGTCCACACTGTGAACTTTGAAGATGATGCTTAGCAGACCCGAAAGGTAAAATCTTCCGCCTGAGTAGTACGATCGCAAGATTAAAATTCAAAAACTTTGGCTGTTCACTATTTCGATTAGAGGAGCGTGTAGTTTAATTCGATGGTCCGCGTGTTACCTTACCCCAACTTGAATCTGTGACCGGTATTGCATGGCCGTCGTAAGTTCGTGTATTAAGCTAGAAGGGACCCAACCCGGGCATTTGCCCGGAGGAAGTCAGGTCTTATGATCCGAATGTTGGGGGATTTTATGCGCTACATTTTCTTATATAATGAGAAACCTGGAAGGTGAGTCTCTAAAGTAAGAGTTCGGAAGGTCGCTGTAAGACGACTGGAAGTTGGATTTAATAGTAATCGGAAAGTAGGGCGTTCCGGTGAATTGGTACAAGTGTTAGCACAAATTGCCCGTCACCTTTACTTAGAATGGTTATTCGGATGTCTTCGGTGATTATGAATGCCTACGAGGTAAAGCAAGTCGTAACATGGTGAGGGAAGGGGAACCTTCCCTTGTCCGGCCTTCTTTCTAAGGAAGGCTATAAAATCAATTCCCTTTATTCAGGGCGATGAAAAACTTATTAAATAATTGACTAATTATTAACCAATTTGGTTATGATTTGCCGGAGCCGTGACAATTAAGCTTACAAGATGCTGCCCACCCGGTGATGGAGGAGATAATTTTTTTTCATGATCAAGTTATGTTTATATTAATCATAATTATTACAACAGTATTGTGGTTGATTCTAAAAGCCCTAAGTGGTAAAGCTTACCATAGATATTTAGTTGATGGTACTTTATTAGAAATAATTTGGACTATAGTTCCGGCTGTGATTTTAGTTCTTATTGCGCTCCCTTCTTTAAAATTATTGTACTTAATGGATGAAGTTATGGACCCTGGTTTAACTATAAAAGCCATAGGCCATCAATGGTATTGGTCCTACGAGTATTCGGATTATCAAACAGAAACTTTGGAATTTGACTCCTACATGGTACCAACATCCGATTTAAATAAGGGCGACTTTAGACTATTAGAGGTAGATAATAGATTAGTTGTTCCTATTAATACACATGTCCGAGTTTTAGTGACTGGGGCCGATGTATTACACTCATTTGCAGTCCCGGCGCTTGCTGTTAAGATGGACGCAGTTCCAGGCCGTTTAAATCAAACTGGGTTTTTTATAAAAAGACCTGGGGTTTTTTATGGCCAATGTTCAGAGATTTGTGGAGCTAATCACTCCTTTATGCCTATCGTAATTGAAGCGGTTTCTTTAGATAAATATATCAATTGGGTGTTACAAGGGGCCTAAAATAAAAGATGAGTCAATTAGCCTTAAAAAATTTAATTAAAAGAAAATGACTTAGTGTAATTATTATAAGTTATTTATTTTTTATTGTTGTTAAATCAGGCGGCGATAATTTTATTTGTGTGAAAGTCACGCTTTTGAGTTTGGCTGTTCTATTCACGCATTATCCTTGGCTCTCTTTTAGTTTATTAATTATTTCTGTTTTAATGAATTTATTGAAGGGTTACTATTTACTAACTATCTTTATTCTCTTTTTTCTTATAATGTTTAGGGTTGCTCTTTATAAAAAAGTTAAAGGTATTGGATGATTAATATTAATCTATTGATCAGCCCTCATTTTAATGTGAACGGGGGCGATAGTTATATCTTATTGGGGGGAAACATTTTTTAAGTTCCTTTCGTATAATCAAATTGGCCCTGAGCCCTTCGGCCTGTCGATGTCCTTTGAACAAAGCGAGGCGCCCTCATTTAAGCTCGCCCCAGAAGTTTGGGCGAGGCCCAGCTGGATCTACTCAGTTGGTGCTCTGTCTATAGTAGAAGGTTTTGCCCAGACTCCTTTTGAAAATATGACATACCTTTTAGAGGTAAAAGGGCTCACTACCGGGTTTCCCAGCCGGGCCTCTCTGGCTCAAGTTGAAATAGATCCTCTAATTTATAAACTAGAGAGCACGGGGCTGTTTCCTTTCAAGCCCAGCGTAATTGAGAATTTTAGAGGTCTATTAAAGGATTGGCATTGTGAGCCTCTCTTATTTTTATCAAACTTTTTTGAGGCCCACTTGTCGAAGTTAGCCTTAGTGGAAGAGAAGTTTCAAAGTATCGGCCTGTATCAAAAGAAACTATTCGGCTTACACCTATATAACGATTGGTTAGTCCTTACTACCTATGATGAATGTACTAGGATAGGCATTAATAGTATGACTCCCATGGGCCCCCTCGATACCTCGCAGCTTACAGATATTAAAGTCTTCGGGTCCAACATAAAGCTTATGTTTGGGGAAAGACAAATTGAGATAGCGCTTTCTAACCTTAGAGAGACTAAGGCGTTGGGCCTGCAGGAACTTTGAGATAATTCCCCCCCCGAGCCCCGCGCCTTCGATAACCCTAATTTCGTTCACAGAGATTTAAATTTGCACACGGGGCCCCGTCCAAGTTCGTGGTTGATAGAACGTTTCACCTCCCCCCGAGGATCGAACCCCTTCGTAGACTCCTTCTCCCAATTTATGGGGAAGGAGGTAGAAAATGTCACATCCCCCCTCATGAAAAATGGAGAGGATGTGTTATATATAACTTTTGCGGATGGGTCCTTCCTATCTTTTCCTGTCGAAGTAAAGGTAGGACACACCCCCTCGTCATGGAGTCCTAGGCTGGAGTTAATGCCCGATAGGATCAATTTTGTTAGCCCGGAGTTTTTCATGTTCTTGACACCCCCAACCGGGTTTTTTATGCCTACTAATCAAAATATCTTGGACATACCTATAAATTGGGTTTGGGGGCCCCCACTTTTTTATAAAGGAGTCCTAACTGGAAACCCGTTGGATTTCGCTGACGATTATGATCATCCAGGGGCATTAAATTTAATAAAGAAAATTACAAAATCCAATATTTTTCATGATATGTCAGTCTATCAAACGAAAGGGCAGGGCCAGGGTAGCCAAGGGATCCTGAAGAACTTCGAGACTTTTTTGAAAAACTTCAATAAAGAAGAGTTAGCCCAGTGTGACCAATTACCCCCTGCGATTAAGCTCCCGCGGGAAGAGCTATTTAGTAGAGGATATATTCAGCCTATAACGGCTGTAAAACTCTGGTTATACGGGGGAAACACCCACTCTCCTAATACTTCTTATGAGCTTACACGTAAAGTTTTATATTTACCTAAGAAATTATTTCTGGTTAGGTCGCTTCGCCAACAAATCTTAAAATCGGAGGGGTCCTGTCAAGTAAGTCCATAAGTACCGACATGAGTACTTGATTTATAAGCTTTTCTTCAAGAGATGAAAAATTGATTAGGTTTAATTTTCCTTTTACTTTTTTTGGGAATAATTAACGTAATGAGAATTCCGAGAGAGAATAATGTAAAATTAAAGAGAACCGCTCTAGAATGATCTTTAGCAACCTTGACTGCCACTTTAATTTTATGGGCGGCCTTTGATTTGGAGGGCCAATTTCAAACCATAAATCAAACAGAGTGGATAGTCCCCCCGGCTTTAAATTTTAAATGGGGCCCCCTTTTTTTAGCTGTTGACGGAATTTCTTTATTTTTTTTAATTTTAACTGCGCTATTAATCCCAATATGTATTTTGATTAGTTGAAACTCAATAAGATTTTTATTAAAAGAATTTTTATTATGTCTTTTATTTTTAGAGGTTTTACTAATGGGAGTTTTTTCAGCGCTGGACCTGTTATTGTTTTATATATTATTTGAAGGAATATTAATCCCCATGTTCCTTTTGATCGGGGTGTGAGGTTCGAGAGAAGAAAAAGTACGAGCTTCTTATTATTTTTTTTTTTACACTTTTGTTGGGTCAGTCTTTATGCTTTTGGGGATATTTCAACTATACAGTAGTGTGGGTACAACCGACTATCAGGCCCTGTTAAACATAGAATTGCCCATTTCCACTCAAAAATGGATTTTTGCCGGGTTTTTCTTAAGTTTGGCAGTTAAAATCCCTCAGGTCCCATTCCATATTTGATTACCCCAAGCCCATGTGGAGGCCCCAGTTTCAGGCTCGGTTATTTTAGCCGGAATACTATTAAAGTTAGGGGGGTATGGGTATTTAAGGTTTACTTGGCCAATTCTACCGGCGGCCACCGAATATTTTGCCCCCTTTATTATTATGTTAAGTGTTATAGCAATAATTTATGGAAGCTTAACAACTTGCCGTCAAGTTGACTTAAAAAGACTTATTGCTTATTCTTCGGTGGCACACATGGGGCTGGTAACTTTAGGCTTATTTACTCATACAATTGAAGGATTAGTAGCGGCTGTCTTTATGATGTTGGCGCACGGCCTTGTGAGCTCAGCCCTTTTTATTGCTGTTACTTATTTATATGAGCGCCACCACACCCGCCTTATAAAGTACTATCGCGGAGTAACTTTTTCCATGCCCATCTTTGTTAGTGTATTTTTGGTTTTGACACTAACCAACATGGCTTTCCCGCTTAGTTGTAACTTTGTTGGAGAATTTTTTTCGTTGCTGGCTGCTTTTGAGTATAATTTAGTGATTGGTGTATTAGCTGCCACCGGGATGGTTTGGTCGGCTGCATATTCTCTTTATTTGTATAATCGTGTTAGCTTTGGGGCTGCCTCAAACTATCTTCTTTTTACAAGAGATTTAAACAGGCGTGAGCTTTTAGCCATATCTCCTTTGGTAATACTAATTTTCATTCTAGGAATTTTGCCCTCTCTAATCATCGACCCTATTAAAAATGCTATAATGTTTATCCCTGGGGGAGCCTAACCAAATGATTACGATGTGTTTTTTTACCTTATCATTTGGGACTGTTGCTTCTGGAATAATGGTTATATCTGCGCTTAATCCTGTCCACTCAGTCTTTTGGCTAGTAGTTGCCTTTACAAGCTCTGCGGCCCTCTTCATCTTATTGGGGGTAGATTTTATTGCTTTGATATTTATAATAATATATGTGGGAGCAATAGCCATCCTATTTTTGTTTGTGATAATGATGTTAAATTTAACAGACTTTTCTCCAGCCTTTCGACGGGGGGGAGAGGCAGATATGACAAACTATGTTCCAATAGGACTGGCCGTTGGAACCCTTTTTTTTGAGGCTATCGCTTCAAGTTGGCTCATCATGGGCGGCCCTTATGTTTATAGAGGCCTATTGGGCGCGTGGGACCTAGCTAATCCTTGGTTTCTAAAAAAATATCATAATATTGAGGCAATTGGGCGAATATTGTACACCGATTGTTATTACCTCTTTATTTTAGCCAGTTTTATACTATTAGTGGCCATGGTTGGGGCAATAGTGCTTACCCAGGAGATTGGGGTAGAAGTAGGCCCCACTGCTAAAAAACAAGACATCTTCTCTCAAACTAGTCGTGCTCAGGTCTAATTTAGATTAACGAGAACATTTTAGTTAATGGTGCAATTAAGAAAACAAAATCCCATCTTATCCATTGTAAATGGACTAATTATTGATTTACCGGCCCCCGCCAATCTTAGTTATATGTGGAACTTCGGTTCTTTATTGGGGGTGTGTTTAGTTATACAAATTGCTACAGGAATATTTTTGGCAATGCATTATTGCGCGGATGTAAGCTTAGCTTTCGCTTCAGTGGACCATATTATGCGTGATGTTAATTATGGATTTTTATTAAGATACTTTCACGCCAATGGGGCCTCTATGTTTTTTTTATGTCTTTATGTTCATATTGGTCGAGGGTTATACTATGGAAGTTATTCTAGAGTTGAAGTTTGGAACGTTGGTGTTGTTTTATTAATATTGACAATGGCAACGGCTTTCATTGGATATGTTTTACCTTGGGGGCAAATGTCCTTTTGGGGCGCGACAGTTATTACTAACTTACTATCTGCCATTCCCTATGTGGGCACAGATATTGTTCAATGGGTGTGGGGAGGATTTAGTGTGTCTAATGCTACACTTAATCGCTTTTTCAGCCTTCATTACTTATTTCCTTTCCTTTTAGCGGCTTTAGTGGCCGTTCATTTAATTTGTTTACATGTTGATGGCTCTAATAACCCTATTGGGGTAAGATCGGACCTTGATAAAGTGTCCTTCCATGTTTATTACACATCAAAAGATTGGTATGGCATAGTGGCGTTCGCAGTGTTTTTTTGTTCTCTTGTGTACCTGGCCCCTAATTTATTAGGAGATCCTGAGAATTTTATTCAAGCTAATCCCTTGGTAACTCCAGTGCACATTCAACCAGAGTGATATTTTTTATTTGCCTACGCTATATTACGTTCTATTCCTAATAAATTGGGAGGGGTAGTAGCTATGTTTGCTAGCCTTTTAGTATTATTTTTACTCCCCTGGCTTCACAGTAGTCGATTTAGAGGATTAACCTTCCGGCCGTTAGGTCGAATTGCCTTTTGGTTTTTAATTGCAGATTTCTTGTTGCTTACTTGGATAGGGTCTCAGCCTGTTGAAGAGCCCTTTATTCTGGTGGGACAATTGGCCTCTGTTTTTTATTTCTCTTACTTTTTAATATTAACCCCCTTAATAGGATATATTGAAAACCGCCTGCTATTCCCAAAGGGGGAGTGGTAGGTAATAAAGCTGGAACAATTTAATTAAGTTATTTCAGATTTTACTTTTTTATTTTATGGGTTATTACTAATGGGATATGATTATAAGCGATAATTAGTGAATATTATCTTGCGAGCGGGGCCCCTCGACGTTGTGCATTTTTCCCCTTCTCAAATAATCTGAGACCCAGGTTTATCCTCCCGATGGCGGCTTTGTCGAGAGTCGCGAGATAGAAGGATTAGAAGGGGATAGTGTTTTCCAAGGTGCATTGGACCATTTTGAGGATGATTTTTTGGGGGCCCCATAAAAGGGGCCCTATCCACTCTCTTCTCAGGGTTAGTTTGTGGAAACGATGAATTTTGTCAAAATTTTTTACTTTTTAGTTAAAAGTGGCCCATCTAGGGGCAACTCATGATCAAAAGATTTCGTAGAGTGGACTAATGGTAAGTCACCAGACTCATCATCTGGAGATGCAGGTTCAATTCCTGCCTCTACAATCAATTAAATTAAAAAGAGGAACGAATGGCGAGCTAGGGTGCACTAATAAGACGGAAAGCCCGAAAAGACGAGGGAGAAGTTTTGAACTCGGATGTCTTCGCGGAAACGCAGAGAAATAAACTGGAAACTGAAACATCTAAGTACCAGAGCCAATTGGCACAGAGAAATCAAACGAGCTTCCGTGAGTAGCGGCGAGCGAAAGCGGAAAAGTCCTCAATGAGTTAGTAGTGGAAGATAGGTGTCTACACATCTAAGACTAAATGTTAGTGCACACCGAAAGAGAGAGTACTGTGAAGGAAGGCTGAAAGAGACTTGAAAAGATCTTAAAATAAGTTCCCTTAAGCAGACATATTATGTCGTACCTTTTGTATAATGGGTTCGCAAGGAAAAATTTGGCAAACTTAAGTTTAGAGACGAAGGTGTAGTGAAATCAAGGGGAGATCTCCTCTTCAAGTCAAATTACCCGAAACCAAGTGACCTAGCCCTGGGTAGTTCAAAGGAACGAACCGTTGATTGTAGCAAAAATCTCGGATGACCTGTGGCTAGGGGTGAAAGACTAATCAAACTTGGAGATAGCTGGTTTTCTGCGAAAACTATTGAAGTAGTGCGTCCAAGAAACTTAATTTTACATGATAAAGCTCAATCGCCCGGAGGGGGATTAACTCTGAATGTAAAAAATTAAGGTGGATAGACAGACAGTGGGCGATAAGGTCAATTGTCAAAAGGGGTAAGCCCTAATCAGAAGTTAAAGCCACAGATCAAAGTTTTTTATCAAGTGTGAAAGGGATGTGGAATTTAGACAATGAGGAAGTAGGCTTGGAACCAGCCATCTTTGAAAGATGACGTAAAAGTTCACTCAAGAAATTCTTTTATCCCTAAAATTATGGTGGCTAAAGTTGAGCTGAAACTCTGAGAGCGAAGTATTATTCGCTCGGTAGCAGAACGGACTGTAATATTGGTTCGGCGAGAGCCCAACCATCAGAAGTGATAATGCGAACATGAGTAAAAAATCGTTGGATCACTCCCCCAAGGCTTCAATTATAAATTGAGTTATACAGCCCCTAAGATAGTAACCCTCTGGTTACGTCAATGGGTCTTATAAAAAACGCACGAAGTGCCAGGAAAGATTTATAAATTTTTACTGTACTAGTCTAACGCAAGTGGGGTGAAGTGAGGAGAGAACTTCTCTTAAGGAACTCGGCCAAATCTGGGCTTCGACTGTTTACCAAAAACATAGCTCTCTGCTAAAGCTAAATGCTGAAGTATGGAGGGTGAGGCCTGCCCAATGGTTGTATCTAAAAGAGTTGGCTAAGGTCAACTTCATAAGGGCAATTGAATGGCCGCGGTAACACTGACCGTGATAATGTAGCGTAATCAATAGCCAATTAATTGTTGGCCGGTATGAATGGCGTCACGAAGGCCCCACTGTCTTAAGAGGACTCTCCATGAAATTGAATTCGTAGTGAAGATGCTACGTCCATATTGTAAGACGAAAAGACCCCATTGAGCTTTACTAAAGACTTGCATGGCTCAAAAGAATTTGATTTAAATAAAAAGTTTAGATAATGTGGGATCCGTTTCCGGTTAATGAAACACCACTCTTTTATTTTAAGAGAGCTAACATTACAGGGATAGTGTAAGTTGGATAGTTTGGTTGGGGCGACCACCTTTTAAAAGGTAACGAAGGTGAGCTTAAGGTCCGTAGTTAATAGCCGGTGGCCTGACTGCAAGGGGGACGTCTCGAGCAGACACGTCCTTAGGGATGTGGACTATAGTGACCCGTCATCTTAGTGTGGAATAGTTGACGATCAACGAATAAAAGCTACCATGGGGATAACAGCGTTATATCGTTAGAGAGTTTTCATCGACGACGATGTTTGCGACCTCGATGTTGAATTGCGGCACCCTGGGGTGCAGCCGCCCCCAAGGGTTGGTCTGTTCGTCCATTAAAGCCGTACATGATTTGAGTTAAAAGCGTGGCAACACAGCTTGGTTTCTATCTACAATATGAAGAAACATCAATATAATTATCTTCTAGTACGAAAGGACCGAAGAATTAGCGATCCTCTTATTTTTACAAGTTACGATCGATCCATTGGCCCCTTAGTCCGAGGTCTCATAGTTAATCACTGATTGCCTCTTAAGTGTGAAAATTATATTGAACTGTTTGATGTAAAGTAAAATTATAATTATGCAGGAGCCCCGTTAAAAGGGGCCCCTTGGGTAAGGATGAAGAGTGTATAAACCTAGTTCTAAAGTAAGTAAATGAAATCTACTGTTTATCATCCTTATCATTTAGTAGACCCCAGTCCTTGGCCCTACATAGGAGCTTGCGGAGCTCTTTTTATAACTGTAGGTAGTGTCGTATATTTTCATTATAGCCAAAGTTGAGTTTTGTTAATGGGGGCCATAACCCTTGGTCTAACTATGTTAGTTTGATGGAGAGATGTCATAAGGGAGGCTACTTTTCAAGGTCTTCACACCATGGTTGTAAAACAAGGTTTAAAATATGGAATGCTTTTATTTATTCTTTCTGAAGTCTTGTTTTTCTTTTCCTTTTTTTGGGCTTTTTTTCATAGTAGCATAGCCCCCACCGTGGAGCTAGGTGCAGTTTGGCCGCCCCAAGGAATAAATCCATTAAATCCCTTTTCAGTGCCTCTTTTAAATACAGCTGTTCTATTAAGTTCGGGAGCCACCGTCACTTGGGCACACCATGCTCTAATCAGTGGAAAAAAAACTGAGGCTATAAATGGTTTAACCGCGACTGTTATATTAGGTCTTATCTTTACGGGCCTACAAGCAATGGAGTATTATGAAGCCCCTTTCGCCATTTCAGATTCAGTCTATGGTTCTACTTTTTTTGTAGCTACGGGTTTTCATGGTCTGCATGTTATAATAGGAACAACGTTCTTAGCTGTTTGTTTAGTTAGGTTGATTTATCACCAGTTTACTCGTCATCATCATCTCGGCTTTGAAGCTGCCAGTTGGTATTGGCACTTCGTAGATGTGGTGTGGTTATTTTTATATATTTGTATATATTGGTGAGGAAGTTAATATAAATGGATTTATTTATCATGTTTATAGATAGTGTAAATTACATGACATTAGACCTCTATAACTCTATGATAGTAGAGAAAGAAGTAGTTGAGGTTGAGGCTGTGCAAAATGTTTCTGGTTTCGATCTCTTAAGTTCTGTTATTTGCTTAACTTAGACATTGGCCCATAATATTTATCTATCCAATTCTATGTATTGGCAGTTGTTTTTATAGGTTTACCTTATTTTGAGTTATGAATAAATTTTTAACTCGTTGAGTATTTTCCACTAATCACAAAGATATCGGAACTTTATATTTAGTGTTTGGAATAGGATCCGGTATGATAGGCACAGCTTTAAGTATGTTAATAAGATTGGAGTTATCTGCCCCTGGTACTATGTTAGGGGACGACCATCTTTATAATGTCATAGTGACGGCACACGCCTTTATTATGATTTTTTTCCTAGTAATGCCAGTAATGATAGGAGGGTTTGGTAATTGGTTAGTGCCACTATATATTGGCGCCCCCGATATGGCCTTCCCACGACTAAACAATATTAGTTTTTGGTTACTTCCTCCCGCGCTTATACTATTATTAGGCTCTGCCTTTGTTGAGCAAGGAGTAGGAACAGGGTGGACAGTTTATCCTCCTCTTTCTGGCATTCAAACGCACTCGGGAGGGGCGGTCGACATGGCCATCTTTAGTCTTCATTTAGCGGGTGCGTCTTCTATATTAGGGGCAATGAATTTTATAACAACCATATTTAATATGAGAGCCCCGGGATTAACGATGGATAGACTCCCACTATTTGTGTGGTCCATTTTAATCACTGCCTTTTTATTATTACTCTCCCTACCAGTTTTAGCGGGTGGAATAACCATGCTTTTAACAGATAGGAATTTTAATACAACTTTCTTTGACCCAGCAGGGGGTGGAGATCCCATCTTATTCCAACATTTATTTTGGTTTTTTGGGCATCCGGAGGTTTATATTTTAATTCTTCCAGGATTTGGAATGGTATCTCAAATTATACCAACCTTTTCTGCTAAAAATCAAATTTTTGGATATTTAGGCATGGTATATGCCATGTTATCTATTGGAATATTAGGCTTTATTGTGTGGGCACATCACATGTTTACGGTAAATTTCAGCCGCCGAAGGCAGCAATGTCTTCGTTTATTATCTCGCTATATGCTGGAAAAACCCTTTTTAAAAAATAAGTGCTCGTCTAAGGTTAAGGCAGCTAAAATCTTATTTTTATGGGGTTTACTAGCCGGAAATTAAAATTGGGATTAAGCTGTTTACTACAACGACTCAAATTTTAAGATCCTCAGAGACTGCACGCGAGAAATCCTGACAATGGTTAATTGGGTTTATTGAAAGCCAGGGCCGCTTAGGAATAGCTCGAAAACCTCATGGCGCGGAATGTCTTTCTCTTTCCATTTCTCGCCCTCTTAAAGACACCCAAATTCTCTATCACATAAAATGTCTATTAGGGCATGGCCATGTCAAACTTTCAATGGTTGGGAAATATTATGTTGCAAACAGGAAGGTCTTAGTTGATATTTGCCCGCTTGAATGTTCGAGTGGCGGAGCTTGGTTAACAGGATTAATGGATGGGAAAGGGGCCTTCCTTGTTTCTCTAAAACATAACCCTAATGCCCCAGAAAAAAAGGACATAAGTTTTTCCTTAGCCATATTACAAGCGGAGGGGTTTGTTTTAAGACCATTTTTTGATAAATTAGGGGGAAGCATAAGAAAAAATGAAAAGGATCACACTTTCATATGAGAGGTGAGAGAGAAAAAGGCTTTAATTCGAGCTATGCGCCTTCTTAAAAAACATTCGTTACGAACAAAGAAACGGGTTGATTTTTTGAAATGGTGTCGGGCATTAGAGTTAATTAATTATAATTCAGGATTAAGGTACAGTCCGAACCGCGGCGAAAGCCTCGGCTGGAAAACGCTTCGCTTATTGAAACGTTTTTAAACACATTAGTGGAATGGATGTTGACACAAGGGCTTACTTCACTGCAGCGACTATGATTATAGCTGTTCCAACTGGGATAAAGGTGTTTAGTTGATTAGCCACCATTTATGGTGGGGCTATTAGGCTAGACACACCTATGCTTTGGGCCATAGGGTTTGTCTTTCTTTTTACAATAGGAGGCTTAACCGGGGTAATTTTAGCTAATAGTTCGTTAGATATTGTTTTACATGACACCTATTATGTTGTAGCCCATTTTCATTATGTTCTATCAATGGGGGCTGTTTTTGCTATATTTGGTGGGTTCTATTATTGGTTTGGGAAAATAACTGGCTATTGTTACAATGAGCTTTATGGTAAAATCCACTTCTGGTTGATGTTTATTGGGGTTAATTTGACATTTTTCCCTCAACATTTCTTAGGCCTGGCGGGATTTCCAAGGCGATATTCTGACTTTGTCGATGGTTTCGCGGGCTGGAATCTTGTTAGTTCCTTAGGATCGACCATTTCAATTGTGGGTGTACTATGGTTTGTATATATAGTATATGATGCCTATGTTCGAGAGATAAAATTTATTAATTGAGTAGAGAATACTGGGTCTAGTTGGGCCTCTTTAGAATGGGTTCAACCGTCCCCGCCTTTGTCTCATACTTATAATGAATTACCTTTTGTTTATGGGCCTTATCGATCTTAACAAATTAAAAGATGAAAAAAATTTTTGAATAAAAATCTTTTAAAAATCAACCTCCTAGCCTCGCCCCAGAAGTTTGGGCGAGGCCCAGCTAGATTTACTCAGCACCGGGTTTTCCAATCGGGCCTCCACTTTTTTATAAAGGAGTTATGGTTGGAGACCTAGAGGGTAATGGCGCGGAGAGTTAGACTTCTCTGATACTTCTTATGGGGATGCCTGTAAAATTTTAGGATTACTTAAGAATCAATTTATTATTCAGGCGTTTAGCCGACAGATCGTAAGATCGAGCCAATTTAATAATGTACTATAGATATATGATAGTAGCTATTTTATTATTATTGTTGGGGGTGTTAGGAATTGTGCTGAATAGAGGACATCTTATAATTATGTTAATGTCAATAGAATTAATTTTGTTAGCTGCCTCTTTTCTATTTTTAATTAATTCTATTGTTACAGATGCTCTAATCGAACAAGTTTTTACAATTATGTTATTGACGGTCGCCGCGGCGGAGTCTTCTATTGGGCTGGCAATTATGGTGGCCTATTATCGAATAAAAGGAACGATCGCTATCAAATCTCTTAATTGACTTAGAGGTTAAGTTGCAAGAAAAAAAGGAATAAAGATGCCCCAATTGGAAACTGCTACTTATTTAACTCAATATAGATGAACCTTAATCGCTTTATTTTTATTATTCTCTTTTTTGGTAATTTCCGTCTTACCCGTTATTAAAACTAATTTTCTAATCAGAAGATCGGTTGGGGCAGGTTGGACAGGGGCCCCTAAAACATCTGACTTAAACAAGGGGCCAGCTTCGTTATGAAGTCAGGATAAAATTTAACATATTAACCCCCTTTAGGGGGCTATAATTAAGATGAGTGCTGCTTATTTTGATCAATTTAAAGTAGTGGATTTGATCGCCGTCACTAACTCGTCAATGATGATGATGTTGGCTGTGGCTGTAGCTCTGATATTGTTAAAGGGAGACCGATTAATCCCTAACCGATGGCAAGCAATCATGGAGTTAATTTATGATCACTTCCACGGGTTAGTAAAAGATAATTCGGGGACCCAGTACTTCCCCTTTGTTTTTTCCCTCTTTATTTTTATAGTATTCTTAAATATTTTAGGCTTATTTCCCTATGTCTTTACCGTAACAGTTCATGTAGTCGTTACGTTAGGTTTGTCATTTTCAATTGTAATTGGTGTAACTTTAGCTGGACTCTGAAAGTTCAAGTGGAACTTTTTAAGCATTCTAATGCCGGCCGGGGCTCCTTTAGGATTGGCCCCCCTTTTGGTAATAATTGAAACAGTAAGCTATATATCTAGGGCTATCTCTTTGGGGGTCCGTCTCGCCGCAAACTTATCAGCTGGCCATTTATTATTTGCCATTTTAGCTGGGTTTGGTTTTAATATGTTAACTACGGCGGGAGTTTTAAATATTTTTCCTGTTTTAATTATGGTTTTTATAAGTTTACTAGAGGCCGCGGTGGCGGTTATTCAAGCCTATGTATTTTCTTTATTAACTACTATTTATTTGGCCGATACCATTGTTTTACACTAAGTTTTTCTCAGGCGTAGTA